AAAAAACAAGTAAGCGTAATTCCTCCTAGACAATAAAATATGTTGACATGAGGAGGAACATATTTACTAGTTATATCATCTGCAATCGCCTGAATCTCGAGACGTTCTTCGAACCAATCATAGACTTTATTGAGATAGGTAACTTGCGGAAATTCCCCCTCTAAGAACCGTATGTGAGAATTTCATCTCGTACAGCTCAAGCAAACACACCAAAATACTGATTGAAAGGGATATAGGATAGAATAGACTTCTTAATCCCTGATTTTATCTTTTCGGAATATACAAAGGAATAAAAATCCGAAAGTTCTTCTTTGTGGTGATAATGCCAAAATATCAAGTCGGCTCATTCGTCTTTATGTTGATTGTTACTACAGGCCTCTTGAATATTCTCTTTCCCTATTTTTTTTTATCATTGATAGGAATTTCTCTTGTTAAGACCCTATGAATCGATTAAAACCCCAGATTCATACTAGAACCACGATGATTCAATAAAACCCCAAAGCTAAGCCCAAAGATTCCTTGAGTAAGAACCATTGGATCATCACTTATTCAATCAATAGGAAATGACTTAAAATAAAAAAAATTCGTCTGTTGATTAAACAAAATAGGTATAAACAGGAGTTTGAAATTTAAAAGAAGAAAAATCTTTCGATTTATAACTTCGAATTCTTTGAAATTTTTTTTTGAATCCGATCGAGAGGTCTGAATATTAAATATGAATCATAGTTCAAATATTTCTTGTTTATATATTCTGTGTTTCAGATACCAGAATGGATATCCGACGAGATAGAACCATCTCTATCAGGATAAGATGACAGACTCATTCTCTGTATTATCAATAGGATCAATTAGAACAAGTCACACACTCATATTCCGGAAATAAAAAAGAAAGAAATTCCGCGATCGAACTACCAAAAAAAGGGGGTTACAAATAGAAATCGGAGCCCGAAAAATGCATTTTGTATTGAAAGGCTAGAACTTCTTGGTTCTTTTGGATTTCATTTTCTTGTGGATTTAATTCATTGAAATTCCATCCAGTAAAACAGAAGAATTATAAATTTCCAAAATAATAGATAGGAATATTGCAAATAAAGCCATTGCAACTCCCATCAAAGGAGTAGTTCCCCATCCAGGAGCTACTTTACCATATTCCGAATTCAAGGGTTTCAATAAAGCCCCTACGGTAGTTGGTTTTGGACGAGATCTAGAACTACCCTCAACGGTTTGTGTAGCCATAAATCCGATTGTATTCATTGAGATCTGTTGACTTTGTATACCATTCCGTTGTAAATAAACGATTTTTATCATAGATCCATTGTGGTCTTGAAATTGAATTATATAATAATGGAAACAGCAACCCTAGTCGCCATCTTTATATCTGGTTTACTTGTAAGTTTTACAGGGTACGCTTTATATACCGCTTTTGGGCAGCCCTCTCAACAACTAAGAGATCCTTTCGAAGAACACGGGGACTAGTTGAAGTAATGAGCCTTCCAATACCGGAAGGCTCATTACTTCAATTGAGATAATGAAAAATCATTTCGTCTTTTTAGTTGGAACTTTAGGAGGTTCCCGAAAAAAGATAGCGAAAAAAATTATCCCTAGAGTCGAGACTAATAGAAATGTATAAACCAATGCTTCCATAGATTCGATTGTGGTTTACAATTATAGCTTCCATACCTGTTTACTTGGGATTCTTTTCCCGATAAGGATAAAAATCCCGATAATGATAAAAAAAAAAAAAAGAAAGAGTCAAAATCAAAAAAGGAAAGGGCGGTGATTCAAATCGCGATTTCGCTAGTATTCTATGTCAAATGTCAATAAAAAAAAAATGGAGGCCAAATAGAACAAAGCAATGGTGTATTAGACTCCTTGTCTTCTTGTAGTTGGATCTCCAAGTTTTTGGAATGCTCCAAATTCTACTTGAGCATCCAAATCCGGGTCAATACCAGCAAAAACATCTCTGAACAAGGTTCTAGCCCCATGCCAAATGTGTCCAAAGAAGAAGAGTAGGGCAAAGGACGCATGCCCAAAAGTAAACCAACCCCTTGGACTACTACGAAAAACACCATCAGATTTCAAAGTAGCACGATCTAATTCGAAAATTTCACCCAATTGAGCACGTCTAGCATATTTTTTCACAGTAGCAGGATCGCTATAACTGACTCCGTTGAGTTCGCCACCATAAAACTCAACAGTTACACCTACTTGTTCAACACTATACTTAGATTCCGCTCTTCTAAAAGGAACGTCAGCTCTAACAATTCCGTCCCCATCTATCAAAACGACTGGAAATGTTTCAAAAAAAGTAGGCATACGTCGTACAAAGAGTTCACGTCCTTCTTTATCTCTAAAAATAGGATGTCCTAACCATCCAACAGCTATTCCATCGCCGTTGTCCATTGAGCCCGCTCTAAATAATCCTCCTTTTGCCGGATTATTCCCAATGTAATCATAAAAAGCTAATTTATCAGGAATTTTCGACCAAACTTCTGATAAACTCTGATTTTCGGCTAGACCAGCACTGACTCTTCGATATATTTCTTGCTGAAAATATCCCTGATCCCATTGATAACGAGTGGGACCAAATAATTCGATCGGGGTTGTTGCTGAACCATACCACATAGTTCCGGCAACAACAAAAGCTGCAAAAAAGACAGCAGCGATACTACTCGAAAGAACGGTTTCAATATTACCCATACGTAAGCCTTTGTATAGACGCTGAGGCGGACGGACACTAAGATGGAATAGACCTGCTAATATGCCCAGTGTTCCTGCTGCAATATGATGAGAGGCTATTCCTCCTGGAACAAAAGGGTCAAAACCTTCCACGCCCCATGCTGGACTTACAGGTTGTACTTTTCCAGTTAGTCCATAAGGATCGGATACCCATATTCCGGGACCATACAAGCCTGTTACATGAAATGCGCCAAAGCCAAAACAAGCCACCCCGGAAAGAAATAAATGAATTCCAAAAATCTTAGGCAAATCCAAAGAAGGTTTTCCTGTACGTTCATCAGAAAATATTTCTAGATCCCAATACACCCAATGCCAAATAGCTGCCAAAAAGCACAAGCCCGAAAACACAATATGTGCTCCGGCCACACCCTCGTAACTCCAAATACCTGGATCCGTTATAGTCCCCCCTGTAATACTCCAACCACCCCATGAATTGGTTATTCCTAAACGAGTCATGAAAGGTATAACGAACATACCCTGTCTCCACATTGGATCAAGAACGGGGTCAGAGGGATCAAAAACTGCTAATTCATATAGAGCCATCGAACCGGCCCAACCTGCAACCAGAGCTGTATGCATTATATGGACAGAAATCAACCGGCCGGGATCATTCAATACGACGGTATGAACACGATACCAAGGCAAACCCATGGAAATACCCCTTTATCAAAGATAAATGACACTATGTAACTTTATTGCATTGGAAAAGACTATGACTATGCAATGGACCCCTTTTGTTCAATGGATTCTCTCGGAACAAGGGTTAATTTTTGTTCTATTATGTTGGTAATAACGGAACAATTACGTTTGTAGGAACAAAGAGAAACAAATCTATTCTATACCCGATAAGTAGCAATACGCAATGGGGAGTTGATATCATCTTCGCTCAGTGAATGCTTTCATCCTTGTTCATTATTGGAAGGCTATATTCATAAAAATTTTTCTTTATTTATTCTATTTTTTTTTTTCACTAATCTAAATCTATGTAGAAAATATGAGAAAGGTTGATATTATGAAGACAATAACCCTATTATTACGTTTCCACATCAAAGTGAAATATAGTACTTAATTCTTTTTTCTTTCATTTAATGCCTATTGGTGTTCCAAAAGTTCCCTTTCGGAGTCCTGGAGAGGAAGATGCATCTTGGGTTGACGTATAGTGCGACTTGTCAGATATATTGGGTCATATGGAATTTTCCCATTCTCTCTCCCGATTGAGATATCCTCCCTTTCGCCCAAGAAAAATTGATTGAATTATCAAAAATTTGGAGCGTGAAATGCAATTAGATCCATTTTTTAGTTTAAGGGGGATTCAGATTAATATTATCAATTAGAATAATTTATGGTTGGCTTGGTTGGACCAATAAAATGAGGTATTCAGGCTCCGTTTATAAAAACTCCAATCCCAATTGGTAATATATTGAAGATTACTACTTTTATTATATATTATATATTTTTTTTACTTAACCGTTTGATTTGAAATTTTAACTAGAATAAGAGTGATCTCAATCTTAATCACTCGAATAGAGTAATTAAGATGTTGAATATTGAATTTGGCGAAAGAAAAAATATGAAATGAATAAAAAAGGGGAATTCTTAACAAAAAAACACACAAGTGGTATTGGAAGCATTTGTCCTATATGTGCAAATCGAAATCGGGCAGATCTTTACCCGGAGTAGAGCATAAACCTAAAAGAATTAAAGAGACCCGTTCAAGAACAAGAAAATGACATCGTGATTTGGATTGGATCTCGATGAAACAATACATCAATGAAAAGTTAATTTAATAAGTTTAGTCAATTCTATTTTTATTTTCTATTTTAAAAAGTTATATGAGGAATTAGGGTAAAGTAGAAAAAGGAATCTTTCTTGAAAAAAAAAGAAAAAGAATAGAAAAAACCTTCATTATTTATTATAAGTATTATAAGTTGGAAAAAATCTCTATGAAAAAGGAATAGAATCTACACATTGATTTTCTCACAATTTATTTTGAACCGTATGCGTCAAAAGGTGCATGTACGGTTCCTAAGGGATACGATTTACCCTAATCAACCGACTTTATCGAGAAAGATTACTTTTTTTAGGCCAAGAGGTCGATAGCGAGATCTCGAATCAACTTATTGGTCTTATGGTATATCTCAGTATCGAAGATGATACCAAGGATTTGTATTTGTTTATAAATTCTCCTGGCGGATGGGTAATACCCGGAGTAGCTATTTATGATACTATGCAATTTGTGCGACCAGATGTACATACAATATGCATGGGGTTAGCTGCTTCAATGGGATCCTTTATCCTGGTCGGAGGAGAAATTACCAAACGTTTAGCATTCCCTCACGCTCGGCGCCAATGAGTTTTTTTTGAGAAAAAAAAAAAAAAAGAAGACTATGCCTTCACCATATGAAATATTAAGTAATAATAGCATGGCACTTTGAATTCGATATGAGAAAAATTTATCTCTATGTTATTTTCAAAACATTAGATTATATATCGAAAGAGTAGTATGCGATGAAGAGTATTCCCGATTTTATTTATCAGGAGTCCTTTTCAGCGTCACAAACTTTTCTTCATACCAAATGACTCTTAACAATATTTATAAGAGTAAAAAAAAAAAAAAAAAGAATTTCTTCTTCCTTGTTTTTCGGATCAAAAAGAAACTTTGGGATTGCTGAATTACAAACGAAATAAATATATAAAGCAACGGAGCCATCATAGTATTTTTGAACTCATCTGAAAAGAAGGGTGGTAATTGGATCATTTACTGATCTGGATCTGATCGATCCTATTTTTTTCTTTCTTCGACAGAAAATAAAAGTAAATTCCATTATAGAGCCGTATGCAATGCGCAAAAGATGCATGTACGGTTGTTCAAATCTATCTTTTTTATTGTTAGTCTATATTTTTTTCTTCGCCTCATCATGCGAGATAGAAGAACCCCTTTTAGGGTATATCATCAGGGTAATGATTCATCAACCTGCTAGCTCTTTTTATGAGGCACAAACGGGAGAATTTATCCTGGAAGCGGAAGAACTATTGAAATTGCGCGAAACCCTCACAAGGGTTTATGTACAAAGAACGGGCAAACCCTTATGGGTTGTATCCGAAGATATGGAAAGAGATGTTTTTATGTCAGCAACAGAAGCCCAAGCTCATGGAATTGTTGATCTTGTAGCGGTCGAATAAAAATAGTTAAACATTTGAGATTTTATCTTGTTACTGGGTTTACCATTATGGGTTTAATATTCTATTAACTTCTATTAATTCTAATTAGAAATAATTCATAATCATTCGGTTAGGATTGATCTAAACCAGCCCATTATGTATATGATTCAGCATGCCAACTATTAAACAACTTATTAGAAACACAAGACAGCCAATCAGAAATGTCACGAAATCCCCCGCTCTTCGGGGATGTCCTCAGCGCCGAGGAACATGTACTAGGGTGTATGTGTGACTCGTTCAGATTATGAGCTGGAACAAAAGCAAATGAAAGATTTTTTCCAGTATCGATAATCAGTACCAGTGAATAGGATAAAACGGAAGAACTCCAATAACTATATAAAACGAAAAAGATCTATTCATCTATTGTGTATGAAATTTATGGTTTCGATTGATATAAATCCGATTTAAGATGAGAAAAATTTCCCATTGGTAGCGAACGTTATCCATTAAGCGGGGAATCTTATTTTTAGAGCAAATAAATTATGCTCCCATTCTTGAAAGAACGGACTAACAGGGTCAGCTATCCAGCTAACCTTCTAAATTAAATACCGTTACTGTATAGGTGGATCTCATTGTGAAAGACCTATTACTGGATAATTCATGGGTAGAGCTAACAAGTTTGAACTGTACAAGTTATCAATAACATTCAGTAAATGAAGTAAAGGGCTCCGGTGTATAGAGAGGACCTTACCGTTTAAGAAGTAACCATAGAAACGAAGGAACCCACTATTTCTTTATTCATCTATATTAAAATTGAATTTACATTTTTTTGATACATTAATACAATTTCTTTTTTTTGTCTTGTTTCAAGGCGAAAAACTAAAAAAAAAAAAAAGAAAAAATCGTGGTTCGGGAAGGTTATAGTAGCAAAAGCCATTGGAATTTTTATTTTATACATTGGAAAAATCCGTTTTGTTATTAATAGAAGGGAGAAAAGAATAACTCAAAGAAAGAAAATCAATTAGTTATTCTAGTTATTCATCAAAGTTGTATTTATTCAATGACTAGAGTTAAACGAGGATATATAGCTCAGAGACGTAGAACAAAAATTCGTTTATTTGGATCAAGCTTTCGAGGGGCTCATTCAAGACTTACTCGAACTATTGCTCAACAGAAAATAAGAGCTTTGGTTTCGGCTCATCGGGATAGAGATAGGCAAAAGAGAGATTTTCGTCGTTTGTGGATCACTCGGATAAACGCAGTAATTCGCGAAAAAGGGGTATACTATAATTATAGTAAATTTATACACGATCTGTACAAGAGACAGTTGCTTCTTAATCGTAAAATACTTGCACAAATAGCTATATTAAATAGGAATTGTCTTTATATGATTTCCAATGAGATCATAAAAAAAGAAGATTGGAAAGAATCCCCCGAAACGATTTAAATGGAGTTCCCCGGAGTTTATTCTCCGGGAAGATAGAGTCGAAATTAGTCTGATAAATTAGTCTGATAAAATACGATAAATAAATAAAAATCAACAAACCCATTCAAAATAAAAAAAAATTTTTCCCGATTTTTATTATCTTACGACACGACAATCAAATCTATATTTTTTCGAACAAAACAGCAATTCGTGTTTGAGTTCAGATTCGAATTTTGATTCAATTCTCAATTAAATGAAAGAGTTATTATTTATATTTATTTTTGGTTCTAAAACTAGCAGTTCTAGTAGTCGACTCGATTCTTTCAAATTGTTTCTCATTATTAAGAAAAGGTAACAAAGATAAAATACGAGCTTGTTTTATAGCAATAGTGATTAATCGTTGTTGTTTCAAGGTTAATCTATTCACTCGCCTAGATAATATTTTTCCCTGTTCACTAATAAATCGACTAATTAAACTCATGTTTCTATAATCAATTCGATCCCCCGATTGGATCGGGGGCAAACGCCTACGAAAAGATCGCTTGGATTTAATAAAGGGTCGCTTGGATTTATCCATAGTTTGTTTAGTTTATTCCTTATTCCGAAAATCCTATTTCAGCTGAACTTTTTTAAAAAATTAGAATTAAGAAATAGGATTTAGTTTGTTTATTTTATTTCTTATTTAATTATATAGATATAAATTTTCATTATATAAATTAAATAAACAAAAATTAGATATATATTTATATAATGAAAATTGTTTTGTCCCCTTCCTTGAAAGGATGATAGACAGACGTTCGGTTCGATCTATTTTTTTATCTCTCCATGAATTGTATGTTTGTAACAATAGGGACAGAATTTTCGCAATTCCAACCGACTAGGCGTATTGTGTCGATTCTTTTGAGTAATATATCTGGAAATACCCCTTGATTCCTTATTAACACTCTTTCGAACACAACCGGTACATTCCAAAATTACTTTTACTCGGACATCCTTACCCTTAGCCATGAACCTAACCTCCTTTGGATTTTTGATTCAAGCAACTTTTCTATTTTTATTTTTTTTTTTTCGCCCCGAAGTGAAGAAGAAAAGCAAAAAATAGAAGTTGCTAACTCTAAATACAATTAGAAAGATTTCGTTGCAATCAATACAGTATTAATCGTAAATAAATAAAGAAATACTACGTAATCAAATGGTTTCTAACTCTATTTCTAATCACAGTATTTCATTTAAGTATCTTGTATGAGACTCTTACCCTAGATCCTAGATCCACCACGTTTTTATTTCCGTTCTACCTCTTTTTTCGAAATTTTCATTCGAACCTGAACCCAAGTTTTGATGAGGTTGAATCTACTTTTCTTCTTTCTCTTTTTCTTAATACTAAATATAGATTAGTATTAGGAAAAAGAGAAAGAAGAAACGGGGGGAGGGACTAGTCACAGATAGTTGATTCTATCTCGAATCCTCGTTACCCCCTTCCCATTTCAATAGCTAGAATGAAAAAAAGGGGAATGTCAATGCATCTGGGAAAAAACGATTGATTTCTATTAATAAACCAGCTAAAGACCCAAACCATAGAGTACTTAGTACCGGTGCCACGGAAAGATATGTTTTTAAATCTCGCATTGAAAAGCCTCCTTAATATATAAAATAAAAGTAATACATATCTAATCTACGACCAAACGTATATATGTATATATAGTTAAAGTGAAAGACTACTTGTGTTTGTATACGAAATCCCTAAGTTAAGTCAAATTAAAATGTACAACAATCCTGTAGATAAGATATTTTTTTTAAGAAAAAGAGTAGCATGCCCCTTCCTACTAAGCATTTCTGAAAAGTCTTTTTTTTATTTACTTTACGACAGGGTTGTTTTTCATATATATCCCAATACTTTTTTTATACCTTATATGATAAGAGCAAAAAAAAAAAACAAATGGCAAGATATATTATGTATATAGGAAATAACGATGTGGAAAACACGACAAGGATCCTTTACAATTACACTATAAAAACCAATTGAATTGAGAGGGATGTAGCGCAGCTTGGTAGCGCGTTTGTTTTGGGTACAAAATGTCACAGGTTCAAATCCTGTCATCCCTACCTAATTACTTTTCCTCTGAGAAGTAAGGAGGAATTAATTGAAATCGATTAAAAGCAGAATCTCTCATTTTTTTTATCATACTCTATAGTGTATGTATGCAGGATGTAGATGGAGTTTTGGGTTGCAAAAAATTTTTCTTTACAGTCTTATCTATTGTGATAAGAAAGCGCTCTTAGTTCAGTTCGGTAGAACGTGGGTCTCCAAAACCCGATGTCGTAGGTTCAAATCCTACAGAGCGTGATTCCATTCTTGTTAGGTCGAATTGAATTAAACTGAAATAACTGAACCGTAATCTAAATTTGACCTCCTCCTTTCTCTAATCCACAGGAGGTCAATCAAAAAAAGATTTGTTAATTAATCAAAGGTCCAACTGATCGCCACGTCTGTATTGTAAATATGCAGTTACGAATAATCCAGCCAAAGTAATAGGAATTAGACCTAAGACAATTCCAAATAGAAAAACTTCAATCATTTCAATTCTCAATTCGTTTGAAAAAAAAAAGAAAGGTAATATCTATCCCTAAATATGAATCTGATCTGAATTGTAATGATAATGAATCTCAATAACA